TGTTCAGAGATGTTTTTGCTGGTATCGATCCAGATTTGGATGCTCAAGTAGAATTTGGAGCATTCCAAAAACTTGGAGATCCAAGCACAAAAAAACAGGCAGTCTGATAGAAAGAACATTCGTTTGTTCCTTTTCGATTCGACTTTTTTTGTTATGATATTGATATAGGGAACTTAATAAATCTTTATTTGAATCATTGCAGTTTGTTTTACTCTTGTTCTTTCTTTTTCTTTATCCAGAAGATAATCCTCCCAAAACAGGTATGAAAGCTATAATTGTAAACCACGATCAAATCTATGGAAGCATTGGTTTATACATTCCTCTTAGTCTCGACTTTAGGAATCATTTTTTTCGCTATCTTTTTTCGAGAACCCCCTATAGTTCCAACTAAAAAGGTTAAATGATTTGTCATTATATCAATTGAAGCAATGAGCCTCCAATATCGTAATATTGGGGGCTCATTACTTCAACTAGTCCCCATGTTCTTCGAATGGATCTCGTAGTTGTTGAGAGGGTTGCCCAAAAGCAGTATATAAGGCATACCCGGTAAAACTTACAATTAAACCAGATATAGAGATGGCAATTAGGGTTGCTGTTTCCATTATTATATAATATCAAGACCAAAATGGATCTAGATCTATAGGGTAAGATCCTTTATTTACAGCGGAATGGTATACAAAGTCAACAGATCTCAATGAATAAAAAGTAGGATTTATGGCTACACAAACCGTTGAGGGTAGTTCTAGATCTGGTCCAAGACGAACTGTTGTAGGGGATTTATTGAAACCATTGAATTCAGAATATGGTAAAGTAGCTCCTGGATGGGGAACTACTCCTTTTATGGGTGTTGCAATGGCTCTATTTGCGGTATTTCTCTCTATTATTTTAGAGATTTATAATTCGTCCATTTTACTGGACCAAATTGCTAAGAATTAGATTCACAAGAACCAACTAATTAGTTTTTTTGAAGAGAAGGTAAAGTAAAGTTTTGCATTTAAGTCTTTGATTTGGTAGTTCGACCGTGAAACTTCTTTGTTTCTGTATTTCCGGAATATGAGTGTGTGACTTGTTATAATGGATCCTATTGATAATACAGAACATAAAAAGGATCCGTCATCTTGATAGAGATTGCTTTACCCCGTCAGATATTTATTCTAGTATCTGGAACACGGAATATAGAAAATAGATTCTGAAATATTAGAACTATGATTCATACTTAATATTTCTATTTAAACCTCGCAACCGGACTAAAAAAAAATTTAAAGAGTTAGAAGAATAAAATGAACGATTTTTATTCTTTTAAACTGCCCCCGCTTATATTTATTTTGATCAAAGGGCAAAAGTTTCTTTGAATTTTTTTCATTCTATCTATTCACTCTCATTGAATAAGTGATGATCCAGCAGTTCTTACTCAGGGAATTTTTGGACTTCGATTAAAGGTTTTTTTGAAAATCATCGTGGTTCTGGTATGAATCTGAGGTTTTTGAATTGATTCATAGGGTCTTAACAAGAAAATTCCTATCAATAATAATCAAAAAACAACAGTAAAATAAAAATCGCATTACATACACAAAAAAATGAAGTAAATAATAGAATATTCAAGAGGCCTAGAAGAATCAAGAGAAAAGACGAGTGAGCCGACTTGAGATTTTGGCATTATAACTAAAAAGAATTTCGGATTTCTATTTTTTTCTTATCTTCCTTCAAAGAATATTGGAATATTAGGATTAAGTTAAGAAGTTAAAAACTTACACATATCCGTTTTCAAAATAACCAGTATTTTAGTATTTTTGTTTGAGCCGTACGAGATGAAATTCTCATATACGGTTCTCAGGGGGGTCCCTTGGTTTACCTATCTCAATAAAGTCTATGATTGGTTCGAAGAACGTCTTGAGATTCAGGCGATTGCCGATGATATAACTAGTAAATACGTTCCTCCTCATGTCAATATTTTTTATTGTTTAGGAGGAATTACACTTACTTGTTTTTTAGTCCAAGTAGCGACGGGGTTTGCTATGACTTTTTATTATCGTCCGACCGTTACAGAGGCTTTTGCCTCTGTTCAATATATAATGACTGAGGCTAACTTTGGTTGGTTAATCCGATCAGTTCATCGATGGTCGGCAAGTATGATGGTCTTAATGATGATCTTGCACGTATTTCGCGTGTATCTCACAGGTGGTTTTAAAAAACCTCGTGAATTAACTTGGGTTACGGGTGTAGTTTTGGGTGTATTGACTGCATCCTTTGGTGTAACTGGTTATTCCTTACCGTGGGACCAAATAGGTTATTGGGCAGTAAAAATTGTAACAGGTGTACCCGACGCTATTCCTGTAATAGGATCGTCGGTGGTAGAGTTATTGCGCGGAAGCGCTAGTGTGGGACAATCTACCTTGACTCGTTTTTATAGTTTACATACTTTTGTATTACCTCTTCTTACTGCCGTATTCATGTTAATGCACTTTCCAATGATACGTAAGCAAGGCATTTCAGGTCCTTT